GGTACTACGAAAGGAAGCTGATCATGGATTATCAATAAACTTCAAATTGATTCTTCCTGGGTCGATGCCCGAGCGGTTAATGGGGACGGACTGTAAATTCGTTGGCAATATGTCTACGCTGGTTCAAATCCAGCTCGGCCCAATAATTGGCTGTCCACCATGAAATAATATAACCCATTTTTTTTTCATAAATGTCAGTCAGTCGGGAAGAATAAAAAAAGTCAAATTTTCTGATATATCCCTGCTTTTATTTCTATTTCTTTTTTATTTGCTCTATTTATTTTGTTCACATAAATTCTGATCTTGCTAACGATCTAGATTAATATCAGGATTTTTAAGTATTTTGAAAATTTTATTATCAATTTTTTTGGCAATAACGAAAGGATTCCCAGTAATCTGTGTTGCTCTCGCTAAAGTGCATATCCGTGTGGATGTCAATATATCATTCGCACCTCTGTTTGGTACAACACGGGGATTCTAATCTAAAATCGAAATAGAATTGGTTTCAATGAAATCATAAGAATATTAATATTATATGCTGTACACTTTATTTCCCTGGGATTGTAGTTCAATTGGTCAGAGCACCGCCCTGTCAAGGCGGAAGCTGCGGGTTCGAGCCCCGTCAGTCCCGACGGATCAAAAAAAATACAACAACTACCCCTTTTGTATGAATAAGGGATACAAATGGTAGAATTTCATTCCAATAGTATCTTTGTTTTTTCATTTCTCATCAAACAAATATTGATAGTATCCATCTTATTCAAGACTCCCATAGATATTGGGCTGGGGGTCTCTGGTTTTTTCGATTGCTCCCCATCTGTATATGTAATAGAATGGAGTACTAGAATTTTCCGGGAGCACATATATAAATGGACTTTATTTCTTGTACGATACAAAATAAATTTAACATATTTCTAATCAAAGAAAAGAGGATATTAATCAAAATAAAGATTAAAAAAAAGATTAAATAAGTCTCACCTCTCTTAGAGAGGGACTGAACAAGCTTTTTTAAGATTACTGTGGATGTCGAAGAAAGAGCAAACTCGAAATAAAATAGTGAATTTGATGGAATATTAGACTTTTTTATATTGGGACTCGTCTTTCTCACACTTCCTTTCTTTGTTTTCCAAGAAGATTAGATCATTCAAAAAATTCGAATTCAATCTTTTCCTTTTTTCTATTTTGTTTATATTGTTTATTTGGGTTTATTTATAAACTCTTTTTGTAAATAATGGAAGTGGAAAAGCAGTCAGATAATACTTCACAGATGATTGTACAAAGAAGGCGGTAGTTTCTAAAAAAGAAAGAGTGGAAAAGAATGATAAATAAGACAAAGGAATTCTTTTGATTGGATCAGGAATTCCATTTTTGTATTCGTATTCGGTGTGTGTGGATAAAAGATCTTCCTATGTTATACTATTCAATTCTCGACGATGAATCGATTTGATAGCTCAGATATTGTTATTCATGATATTGATCCGATTCGATATCATCGAAATCTAATTCATCCCATTGAATTTACAAGCGAAAGATTTATCATCTCTATGGGATTAAATCCCGAGGTATTGTTGCGAAGCAAAAAAAAACGAAAGGATGAAATTATGGAAGTAAATATTCTCGCATTTATTGCTACTGCACTCTTCATTCTCGTTCCTACTGCTTTTTTACTTATAATTTACGTAAAAACAGTCAGTCAAAGCGATTAATTTGACTGAAACTTGACTAGCAATGACAAAAAGACTAGCACTGACAAAAAGGATTTAAATTTCGCGTCTTTGAAATGAATGGACTAGAATCAGCAGTCTTCTATGAGGCCTGATAGTATGGTAGAAAGAAAGATTCATCTATTTCTTTCTATCATACTATCTATTATTGTTATTTTACGGTATAAAGTTTTAATGTATAAAGATAAAGATACAAGTTTCATATCTTAATATAGAGCAAGATAGAATATGTATCTTTATCCTCATAGATTATGTATCTTTATTTTGATAGATGTTGATATCAATATTTAATTGATATGTAGTGTACATAGTATCTCAATTTCATTTCTTTGCTTGATCTATTTGATTTGCTTGGTGTTGATTCCAATCAATCTGAAATAATCGAAAGGCAAGTCGGACTCTTATGATTTTCTAATTCCTAAATTTTTGATTCTTTTCAATATGAATCCTGGCATCCATCAAAAGAATCAAATCAATGGCAAAGATATGGCATATTTTGATAAAAAACAAAATGACTTGATTTTTTTTTTAATTTCATTCCGTAATTAAAATGACTTAACTAGTAAAAAGGGCTTTGCAGAACAATCTAGAAAACAATTGATACAGTTTGATTCCGTAACTCAACCAGTAGTACCTCTAGAGTCCACTTCTTCCCCATACTACGAGTGAAAGGGAAAATGTAAAGACTACCATTAAAGCAGCCCAAGCGAGACTTACTATATCCATGTGAATTATGTCCCCTATTTCTATGAATATGAAGAAATTATTCCATTATTGTTCACTAATAATAGTGAAATCACTGGTGCAGAGTCAAAAAAAAGATTCTGGCCCAACACTATTGATGAAATACTCCAATAAATAGGCTTATAAAAGTTCTTATATTATATGATTTCATAGTCAAATCGGTAAAGATTAAGCACAAGCAAACTACGTACGTAGTGACACTTTTGTAAGTATCAAAAGAATGTTACTAACATGTAAAAATAATAAGACTTATTCTTTTGCCCTTTTTTTATTTTATTTTTTTGTTGCCCTGCATTAAGTAAAAGTAAATTATCCATCTAATCTAATATTGATATTGATTAAATAAATGCCCGAGCACTCCGAACCCTCATGAGTCTGTATACAAAGCATCTTCCGTCCTTTCCACGACTATTAATTAGATTCCCCCTCTGAATATCCAATCGAATTCAAGATTCAAGACTCAGGCAATAGACACTACATTAGTAGTAGAAAGGCGATCATATTATATTAGGATTTATCGATTCCATTCCAATACTCTAAACTTTCCTTGAATCCTAGATGCAAAAATTTACAACACTTTAGAGAACCTCCATAGGTTTAGAATCAAGAAATTATCAAGAGTCTTTTTCCTACGCTTGCTTTTGCTGGGGAAAATTGGGTGAGTTATAGTTATATCAGCAAAACAGAATAGGGGATTTTGCGTCTTTTGTTAATCAGGCGACACCCAGATTTGAACTGGGGAAAAAGGATTTGCAGTCCCCCGCCTTACCGCTCGGCCATATCGCCAAAACGATACAAACTAGATGAAAATCTTCCCCCTCTTTTTCTATTGAAAAAGAAAATGTGGATTTTCAGTCACAAAAGCAAAAAGCCGGACAAATTGGAACCATTAACTCTTGACTGTAAATTCATGACCGTTCTTGTATTTGAATTTCAACTTGTGTTTACCTAATGATATAAGAAAATCCAAAATGGATATATAACATAACTAATCAGTATTCATTTTTTTTTTCAATTTTCAATAAAAGAATCCTTCTCCATTTCAATTATAACAGCAATTATGAGTCTATGTAAACCCCGGAGCATAAGTTGGTATATAACTATAGCTACCTAATGGGGTATTTTATCTGTATAGTATAGAATAGGGAATTGCCCATTCATTGTCGTGCTTCAATTTTGCATTGAATAAATTGAAATAGATTGAAGAGAAAATAGGAATTTTTGGTAGAGTACGGCATGTGCTGGCTCGAATAGAACTGTAATGCAATAAAGAAAGAAAGACGTAAATATCTGTATATTTTAATAAATAAAAGAAATACAAGCTTTCTGACGCCGTTCAATGATATTCTAAAAATTCTACTAAAAAAAGGTAAAAATATATCTTTTCTCTGCGAATCATTTTTCGAACAATGGAATACACGAAAAAGTCAAGTGCTAGAAAAATCAACTTTCTATTTATTCTTTCTGATTATTATGTCGTTATCTTCGCAAACAGATCACATCATAAATACATTTATTTTTCTCGTATCCAATCGGACTGGAATATGTAATATCATAATAATGGTAGAAATTGAATTACTTTTTTGTTTTGATATTCTATAAAAAACCCATGAGTCTAAGTGACATTTATCAATTCTTTTCCATTTGTATCTGTCTGTTATAAATTGCAATTTGAGTATAATCTTTATTCCTCCGTTCATACGTATTTCATACATTACATATATATATGGAGTTGGGTAAAATTTCATGTGATTCAGTAAACAGAATATAAATTCCATTCTTGCTTTATGGAATTATATGCATATGATTCCATAAATAATGAGAAATGGGATTTTTTCGATAAATGGGGGAAATTAAAAAAAAAATGCTCGGGGATGGAAATGAGGGAATGTCTACAATACCTGGGTTGAATCAGATACAATTTGAAGGATTTTGTAGGTTTATTGATCAGGGCTTAACGGAAGAACTTTATAAGTTTCCAAAAATGGAAGATACAGATCAAGAAATTGAATTTCAATTATTTGTGGAAACATATCAATTGGTAGAACCGTTAATAAAAGAAAGAGATGCTGTATATGAATCACTCACATATTCTTCTGAATTATATGTATCTGCGGGGTTAATTTGGAAAACCAGTAGGAATATGCAAGAACAAACCATTTTTATTGGAAACATTCCTCTAATGAATTCCCTTGGAACTTCTATAGTAAACGGACTATACAGAATTGTGATTAATCAAATATTACAAAGCCCTGGTATCTATTACCGGTCAGAATTGGATCATAACGGAATTTCGGTCTATACCGGCACTATAATATCAGATTGGGGAGGAAGGTTAGAATTAGAGATTGATAAAAAAGCAAGGATATGGGCTCGTGTGAGTAGGAAACAGAAAATATCCATTTTAGTTCTATCATCAGCTATGGGTTCGAATCTAAGAGAAATTCTAGAGAATGTTTGCTACCCTGAAATTTTCTTGTCTTTCTTAACCGATAAGGAGAAAAAAAAAATTGGGTCAAAAGAAAATGCCAT